AGAGATGGGGGAAGAAGATAGGAAGGGGAATAAGGGGGCTCTTTAGGCAGGAGACGGGGGAATTCCTTAAGTTAAGAAAGAAAAAAGAATAAGAACACGGATACATAACATAAAAAAAAGAATAAATAAGACGATATTCGCCCTCCCCCTACATATTTAATTTCTTCTCCTATACAAAAACCAGCAAGACCTACTCCATTGGTAATTCCATCAATGACACCCTTATCGAAAAACTGCGTTAGTTCAGTTAATCCTCTTATACCCAGGGTAAAGACCCTAGTATAGAAAATATCTATATAACCACGATTATATGACCAACTGTATATCTTTTTTTTTACTTGATCCGAAAAAAACTTTTTCGGACTCTCTTTTACAAGAGAATTTATTAAATCCAAATTCTGAAAAAAGGAATAAGCGGATCCATAGAAGATATATGCTATGGATAGACCAAACATAGCTAGACTTACAGAAGAAATTGCATTAGTGATAAATTCATATGAATTTATGGAAGAATTAGAACTTTCCTGGAAAAAGTTTATTGAGGGAGTTAACCACTTTGATAATATGGTTAACTCCGCTATTCCATTATCCATTACTCCATTATCAAAATGGATTCCTATGGATCCAATGAACAAAGTAAAAAGCAGTAATATAAAAAGAGGGAATAGCATAGTATTTCCCGTTTCATGAGGATAGACAAAAGTGTTTTTAGCCCCAAAGGAAGTACTAAAGGACCCTATCCTATTTCTTGTATTACCATGAATTTTGGATATATTTTGTGAAAAAAAAGAAACTCCACTCTTCGTTGTTGATAAAATGAAATCTCTATTCACTCCTTTGGGTATCCTTTTTCCCCATAAGGATATTGAATACAACGAACCCTCTTTAGTGCTACTGTAATTTTGAAAATGAACACGCAGGTACCCATCAAAAGTAAGTAAATATATCCGAAACATATAAAACGCAGTTAATCCTGCAGTAAAAGAGGCTATTATTCCAAAAAAGGGTGAATACAACCAACTATTACTAAGGATTTCATCTTTGGACCAGAAGCAAGCAAGAGGTGGAATACCACAAAGAGAAAGCGTACCCCATAAAAAAGTAGTTCTTGTAATTGGAACGTATTTTCTTAAACCACCCATAAGAACCATATTCTGACTTTTATCTGGTGAATATCCAACAAGAGGTTCCATTGAATGAATAATGGATCCGGATCCCAAGAACAATAAAGCTTTCGAATAAGCATGAGTGATCAAATGGAATAAAGCAGCTTGATAAGAACCTATACCCAGAGCTAACATCATATAACCCAATTGAGACATTGTAGAATAGGCTAAGCTTCTTTTAATATCTCTCTGAGCAAGAGCTAAAGTAGCTCCTAAGAAGAGTGTTATTGTACCTACTAAAGAAATGAAATTCATTATTAAAGGTAGGGATATGAAAAGAGGAAGAAGTCGAGCTAGAAGAAAAATCCCCGCAGCAACCATAGTTGCTGCGTGTATAAGAGCCGAAATGGGAGTGGGTCCTTCCATAGCATCGGGTAACCATACGTGAAGAGGGAATTGTGCAGATTTCGCAACTGCACCAAGGAATAAGAAAAAAGCACACAAAGTAGTAAGTAAGGAATTAATCCCATTATTAGGAATCCAGTTATTAGCTATTTTGAACAAATCCCGAAACTCTAAACTACCTGTTATCCAAAAAAAACCTAAAATTCCTAATAACAGACCAAAATCCCCTACACGATTAGTTACAAAAGCTTTTTGACAAGCACTCGCTGCAATTGGCCGTGTAAACCAAAAGCCTATCAATAAATAGGAACACATTCCCACAAGTTCCCAAAAAAAATAAATTTGTATCAAATTGGAACTAGTAACCAATCCCAACATGGAAGTATTGAAAAAACTTATATAAACAAAAAATCTCAAATATCCTTCATCGTGAGACATATAATCGTCACTATAAATAAGAACGAGGATTCCTACAGTAGTAATTAGTATTAACATAATAGAAGTAAGCGGGTCGATCAAGTATCCAAATTCTAAGGAAAAATCATTATTGACGGTCCAAGACCATAGATATTGATAGATAGAACTTCCATTTATTTGTTGAATAGATAGGTGAACTGAGAATACCATAGCTATACTTAAGAGTAAAACACAAGGAAAAGCCCATATGCGACGAAGATTTTTTGTTGCTGTCGGAATAAGAATAAGTCCAAACCCCATTGACATAATAACTGGAAGTGGGAGAAGAGGGATTACCCATGCATATTGATATGTATGTTCCATAAGAAAAGAAATTGCAATTTTTACTTGAAATTTTTCTATAAAATAAAATTGTTTCCGATTCACCAAACCAATTCTTATCTCTTTCTGAAGGAATTCAAAAAAATAAGAATAAGACAAAATACTGGAATTCTTCTTTTTTCCAAATTTCTCTCATTGAAATAATCAAAAATGAAGAATGGGTTTACTTGGTTAAATTCAAAAAGTTAATTAAATAACTTTGTTACCTAGTTATTACCTAAAAAGGATATTTGTTAAAATACAAAAAAGGATTGAATCATTTTACTTTCTATTCATTTTTGTATTTCTTTCTATTAAAATGAAGATGAAGCAGCTCTCATGTTTCGTAACTGATTGATTGAATTCCAATGAAAACCTATGTTTATAGGAAATTATCGAATATTCCTTACTTCATATAGAACTGAAATATAGAACTGAAATCCTAATGACTAGAATTACCTAAGTTTTAGAATGTCTTGTTTAAGAGACTAAGTATTTTTTTTGTTTTGATTGGAATTCCATTATGGAATACCATTCTGAACTTAATTAACTATTTGAATTTTCCCTTCCTTTTATCCCCCCATCTTATATGGGGGATAGGCCGTAGATCTATATATGGAGTATACTTAATATATAAATTGATTTAATTTAAATAGAAAACCTTTGTATATATTCTATATTATTAAAATTATTAAAACAAAGTATAAAATATATATGAAAAATATGCTAAAAAATTCTTGTCTTATCCGCATTAGAGAAAATAAAGTAAAAAAGAATTCTGAATTTAAGTTCAGTATCTAAGTATAAATACTAAGAAAAAACAGAAAGAAGGATTGATTTGCGGCAATAGATGTCTTTCACATACAACTAGAAAAAAGTAATCTCCTTTTTGAATGGCAGTTCCAAAAAAACGTACTTCGATGTCAAAAAAGCGTATTCGTAAAAATCTTTGGAAGAAAAAGACTTATTTTTCCATAGTACAATCTTATTCTTTAGCAAAATCAAGATCATTTTCCAGCGGTAGCGAGCATCCAAAACCAAAGGGTTTTTCTGGGCAACAAACAAACAAATAATCTGGTTTTGGAATAATCTGAATTGACCTATCCCAAAGAAATTCCAATTATTTAATATGAATAATTCGGATTAATTAATGAATGTACTTTTATGTGTCGAATTCCTCGGTACAATATTCTTAGAACTAACCCCTCTGATATATAGAACAAAAGTTTTTGGTATACTGTGTCCTAAGTATTCTTTTCCTATCAACGAACTTTTCATAATAGAATCCTCATATTTTATTATGAGGATTCTATTATGAAAAGTAGAGTATTCTTGCAATAGGACTTACAACTTCTACCTATCTTATCAAAAATCCACAAAAAAATAGGTTTAGGCTTGGTAAATCATATTAATAAGAGCATAAAGGCTTTCATTCTAGAAATTTTGCTAAAATCCAAAATTCTTTGGATTTAATGATGAAATTATAGAAATTCTAATGGATAGATTGAAAGATTTTTTTTTTTTTTATTTCAATGAGAAACTAATTAGAAAAAAATGAGTTCTATATTGCAACTGAGAAAAAACAGTTCCAACTCTTTCAAGCTTTGTTTCTATTGGGCAAAGCAAGAGTTTATTGTTCAAAAAATCCCCAATGATACTACCAAACGAAGTCCATTTTAATGAAGATTCTAATGTTCCTAAATTCTATGGACTCTCCCAATCTCGACGATTTGCGAGAAAATAACTATTATTCTTTTAACTTCCCTATTATTTAAAGTTAGCCGCCATGGTGAAATTGGTAGACACGCTGCTCTTAGGAAGCAGTGCTCAAGCATCTCGGTTCGAGTCCGAGTGGCGGCATTCTCGAAAAAGAATACAATAGATTAGAAAATGGATTCAATTCGAAATTTCCTATTTTGTAATGGGACCTTCTCCTTATGCTATTTGCAACTTTAGAACATATACTAACTCATATCTCTTTCTCAACCATTTCAATTGTGATTACAATTCATTTGATAACCTTATTAGTTCGTGAACTTGGGGGATTACGTGATTCGTCAGAAAAGGGAATGATAGCTACTTTTTTCTCTATAACAGGATTCCTAGTTTCTCGTTGGGCTTCTTCGGGACATTTTCCATTAAGTAATTTATATGAGTCATTGATCTTCCTTTCATGGGCTCTGTATATTCTTCATACGATTCCTAAGATACAGAACTCTAAAAATGATTTAAGCACAATAACTACACCAAGTACTATTTTAACGCAAGGCTTTGCCACGTCGGGTCTTTTAACTGAAATGCATCAATCCACAATACTAGTACCTGCTCTACAATCTCAGTGGTTAATGATGCATGTCAGTATGATGTTACTAAGCTATGCAACTCTTTTGTGCGGATCCTTATTATCCGCCGCTCTTCTAATCATTAAATTTCGAAAGAATTTCAATTTCTTTTTAGAAAAGAAAAAAAATGTTTTAAATAAAACATTTTTCTTTAGTGAGTTTAGTGAGATTGAATATTTCTATGTAAAAAGAAGTGCTTTAAAAAAAAAAAACACCTCTTTTCCTTCATTTCCAAATTATTACAAATATCAATTAATTGAGCGTTTGGATTCTTGGAGTTATCGTGTCATTAGCCTAGGGTTTACCCTTTTAACCATAGGTATTCTTTGTGGAGCAGTATGGGCTAATGAGGCGTGGGGATCCTATTGGAATTGGGATCCTAAGGAAACTTGGGCATTTATTACTTGGACCATATTCGCAATTTATTTACATAGTAGAACAAATCCAAATTGGAAGGGTACGAATTCCGCACTTGTAGCTTCGATAGGATTTCTTATAATTTGGATCTGCTATTTTGGTATCAATCTATTAGGAATAGGTTTACATAGTTATGGTGCATTTACATTACCATCTAAATGATTACATAACATAAAACCTTCGTGAAATGAAAGTTTTTCCATTTTTGTTTGATTTGAGAACCCTTGAACGCCTTCTCAAAGGGTTCTCAAAAATTCGAGATAGATCTAATTAGACTTTTTTACTTTTTTCTGAATTATTTTGTTTTTCCACTATGGAATATAGAGCGGACTAGTAAAAAAAAATTATTTAGGATAATAATTGGATAAGAGAGCCTCTACCTTGTCAACCGATAGCGAGAGAACAAAATCTGGATAAATACCAATTCCTATTACTGGTAAAAAGATACAGATTAAAAGAAAGAGTTCTCGTGGTCCAGAATCCACAAAATTTGCGTTTGGAACATGAAATAGCTTGTATCCATAGAACATCTGGCGTAACATAGATAATAAAAAAATAGGAGTTAATATCATTCCAATTGCCATTACAAAAGTAATTAGCATTTTTGGTATTAACAGAAATTTTGGACTAGTAATTAGTCCAAAAAATACTACTAATTCTGCAACAAAACCGCTCATTCCTGGTAAGGCAAGAGAAGCCATTGAAAAGCTACTAAACATGGTAAAAATTTTCGGCATTGGGATAGATATCCCCCCCAGTTCTTCGAGATAAACAAGACGCATTCTATCACAAGCCGTTCCCGCCAAGAAAAAAAGTGTAGCACCAATAAATCCATGGGATAGTATTTGTAAAATAGCTCCATTGAGTCCAATGTTGGTTATGGAACCAATTCCTATAATTATGAAACCCATGTGAGATACGGAGGAGTAGGCTATTCTTTTTTTGAAATTTCGTTGACCAAGAGAAGTTGAAGCTGCATAGATTATTTGCATCGCTCCTATTATTACCAACCAGGGGGAAAATAGATAATGAGCATGAGGTAACAATTCCATATTGATCCGAATCAATCCGTATGCTCCCATCTTTAATAGGATTCCCGCTAAAAGCATACATGTACTGTAATGCGCTTCCCCATGGGTATCTGGTAACCACGTATGTAGGGGTATAATCGGCAATTTGACAGCATAAGCAATAAGGAAGCCAAAATAAAATAGTATTTCCAATGTTGCAGGGTATGATCGATTAATTAATCTTTCCAAATCTAATCTTGGTTCGTTGGAACCATATAAGCCCATACCTAGAACTCCGATTAAGAAAAAAATGGAACCGCCTGCAGTATACAAAATAAATTTTGTAGCTGAATACAGACGCCTCTTTCCCCCCCACATGGATAAAAGTAAGTAAACAGGAATTAATTCTAACTCCCACATGATAAAAAAAAGTAAAAGGTCTCGCGAAGAAAATAATCCTATTTGACCACTATACATTGCTAGCATCAGGAAATAGAATAATCGCGAATTCCGTGTAACTGGCCAAGCTGCTAAAGTAGCTAAAGTAGTGATAAATCCTGTCAATAAAATGGATCCTAATGAAAGTCCATCGATTCCCAATCTCCAGTGGAAATCAAAGACATCTATCCATTTAGAATCCTCCTTTAATTGGATTAAGGGATCCTCCAATTGGAAATGATAACAGAATGCATAAGTCATTAGAAGGAATTCTAATAAACAAATAGATATAGTATACCACCTAACGATTTTGTTTCCCCTATGAGGTAAAAAGAAAATTAATGAACCTGCAAATATCGGCAAAACAACAAGTATTGTTAACCAAGGAAAATAACTCATGATAAAGTGATAAAGAGAAGATACGTTTTGACCAGAAAAGCCCGTGCTCGAAATAAGCGAGCACAGGCTTCCTCGGTAAAGAGGAATCAGACGATTCAAGTGGAGTTTTTTGTAACGTATCAATAAGATAGAGCCATGCTGCGGGTTGTTTCAGGCCCTAAATAAACGCGGACACTTAAAAAATCTGTTGGGCAGGCAGATTCGCATCTCTTACAACCCACACAATCTTCGGTTCTCGGCGCGGAAGCAATTTGCTTGGCTTTACACCCATCCCAGGGTATCATTTCTAATACATCTGTTGGACAAGCTCGTACACATTGAGTGCATCCTATACATGTATCATAAATTTTTACGGAATGTGACATTGGATCTATAAATTTTCCTTTTCAACATAAAAATTTTCGATCTGGTAAAAAAGAAATTAGTACTATATGAGTCATATGTATTGTAGACACCAGACGAAGCAATGGTTTATCCAAACTTCAACAAATAAATAAATAAATAAAATAAATAATGCAATATATTTCTTAATCCGTTTGTGAGAAAGCGTGAAAAGAGCCAAGAGACTTGAATTTTTGGCTTCAACAATCATAATTATACGAATTGTACATACGAATTCGAATTAGCCAATTTATTGGCTATCGTCTTTTCAATATAAATTATTGCAATATTCAAATTGCAATATCAATGAATTGCAAAAATTCAATAAGTAAAAAAGAATACTATGTAATAACCTAATCAAAAAATAGATATTATAAAATAATAAAATAATAAGAAAATAGTATTCGATTTCTATTCATCTTAATATTTGCTATTATTATTATATGTGCGCCTTTGTTTAGAGGATTTTATGTCTAATTATTCAAAAAATTAGATTGATTGATACGAGTTGATTTCTTGTTACGATGGATGGAAGAAAGAATGGATAGTCCAATAGCTGCTTCAGCAGCCGCAAGGGCTATAACAAAAATTGCGAAAATGTCTCCTTTTAATTGGCGACTATCAAATAGATCAGAAAATGTTACGAGATTTAGATTAATTGAATTCAGTATAAGTTCAAGACATATTAGAGCTCTAACCATGTTTCGGCTTGTGATCAATCCATAGATACCAATCGAAAATAAATAGACACTAAAAAAAAGTACATGCTCAAACATCATTAACTAACTCCTTATCAATCTCGATTCATTTCAATATGAGGACAAGAATTGAACCGATTCCATTAATTAGAATAGAACAGTTACACAACAAAAGAGAAAAGAAGGTATTTGTTGGCAGTAGATGGGTTTTACTAAATCAAAATTGTGATTCTTTAGTTATTTATTTTAGATTTGAAATTCTAAGAATTTTGACTAATTCTAAGTATTTCTTATTGCCGAGCCATAGTAATTGCACCTATTAAAGAAACTAGAAGAATTATGGAAATGAGTTCAAACGGAAGATAAAAATCAGTTGCTAAATGAATCCCAATTTGTTGAACGTTATTTATGAGACCCTGTTCTACTATTTGGTTTGATCTTGTAGTCCAAAGAATTCCATACCATGACGTATCTGGGATAGTAGTCATTAGTGAAAAAAGAATAGTTATACAAACGAGTGAAGTGAACCCATCTCCAATAGTCCAATAATTCTTATTTTTAGACCATTCTGAGCCATTTACGAACATTACGGCAAATATGATCAAAATATTTATAGCTCCCACATAAATAAGAAGTTGTGCGACAGCTACAAAGTAGGAATTCAATAAAATATAGAATAAGGATATACAAACAAGAACTAATCCCAGCGAAAAGGCAGAATAAATTGGGTTGGTAAGTAATACTACTCCTAGACCTCCTAGTAGAAGAACAAATCCCCCAAATAGCACAAGAATCTCATGTATTGGTCCAGGTAAATCCATTATGGATAAGAAGAAATTAATAGTATAAAATTTTTCATGAACTGACTAAAACTAAAAGATTCAAGGAAGGAAAAAGGGATTAGGATATTTTTTTGTATATAAGTTGTATAGTTAGAAATCACATCACGAAAATCTACTCTCATTTTAAATCAGGAATAATTTGCAATAAGCAGTAGTTATTCGTTTTTCTTTATAGTTAATAAAAAACTATTGGATTTTTCTTTTTTGTTAGAAAAATCCTAGTAACTAATAATTAGTAACCGTTCTTGAATTCCAAGATTTTTCTTCGTCTATTTTACTTTGAGTCGAATTCCTAATTGTTTGAATTGTGTAATCTCCCATTATGGAGATTGGTAACCGACTCAAAGCAATTTGATTGTAATTCAATTCATGACGATCATAAGTAGAAAGTTCATATTCTTCAGTCATTGATAAACAGCTTGTCGGACAGTACTCAACACAATTACCACAAAATATACAAACTCCGAAATCAATACTATAATTAAGCAATTGTTTCCTTTTAATATCCTTTTCAAATCTCCAATCCACAAGGGGTAGATCTATCGGGCATACGCGAACACATACTTCACAAGCAATACATTTATCAAATTCAAAGTGGATTCGCCCCCGGAAACGCTCCGATGTAATTGATTTTTCATAAGGGTAGTGAATCGTTATAGGTAAACGATTTGTGTGGGATAAGGTAATTATGAAACTTTGACCAATGTACCTTGCAGCGCGTATTGTTTGTTGACCATAACTCATGAACCCAGTTACCATAGGGAACATATTCTAAATATCTATGAAAAAGGTATGTTTCTTTCTCTTGTTTGAGAGAACTTTTGTGTTGAAAATATTCTTACTGTTATTGTATTATCTTATTTATAGTGAAACAAGTTGGGAAGAAGTTGTTAATAAGAGATTGCCCAGGGAAATAGGTAAAAGAAATTTCCATCCAAGATTTAATAACTGATCCATTCTCATCCTGGGTAAAGTCCATCTTATTGTGATAGAAATGAAGAGAAATAAATAAGCTTTAGTTAATGTAATAAAGATACCCATTGTCATTTCCAAAATTCCAACCATTTTATTCATTTGGAAAAATTCAAAAAAGGATATATAGGGAATAGAGAAATTCCACCCGCCTAAGTAGAGAACTGTTACAAATAAAGAGGAAACTAATAAATTGAGGTAAGAAACAAGATAAAATAAACCATATTTGATACCGGAATATTCGGTTTGATAACCTGCTACTAATTCTTCCTCTGCTTCTGGTAAATCAAAGGGTAATCTTTCACATTCTGCCAAAGAAGAAATTAGAAAAACCAGAAAACCTATAGGCTGACGCCAAAGATTCCATCCAAAAAAACCATATTTTGACTGTGCTTCAACTATATCAACTGTACTTGAACTGTTAGATAATCATAGTCGATGATAACATCACAGTTCCCACCGCTATTCCAAAACCGTACATGAAACCTTAGCTTCATACGGCTTCTCTATGATCAGAAAAAAGGAAAGGGTTGTTTCGTTTCGGTATTATCCCCCTGGGCATAGATGGAATTAGGTAAGATAAAATCGATTGGAAAGTCCTAAATTAGACCAAAGGAATTCCGTCTGCTAGAATAAGAAAAAGCGCTTCCGAATTGATCTCGTCCTTTATAATATAATGAAAATTTTTCTTTGTTCAGTAATAACTTAATCTTGGAATAAAACACTCGTTATAGCAATTAATAAATGAAAAGAATTAGGCATTAATTCATGAGGAATTCTGTATTAATATGAATAGAGGAAGGAAAGAATAAATAAATATCTTTTTTTTGTATTGCATTCCATATCTTTTGTCCTATTCTTCTTTCCCCGGGGAAGGGTACTTAAAAAGAAAAAAGGAATAAAGGATTAATTCGTTCTTGATAGCCATTTCTTTAACAAGTGAAAGGGAACATACTCTGGATCGGAATCCGAAGAAAGTACTACTTGATCATTTCCACCAATTTCAAGTCCTTATTATGATTCCTTTTATGAGGAAAAATCTCTAATGTCTTAGATTCCCTCATTACTAATCCTTTATGTACTTTAGTGTTCCTAACCCCTCACTAATTTTTGATGGATTCCCCTTATTATTATAAGTTATAGTAATAACTCGGAATATTCTAGTAAAGGAATTCCATATCGCGAATCCTTTATTCTTGCCCGCTTCAAGATATGATGACTAATCAAAAAATCTCAACCTTGGGGTAAAGAGTTTACACTACTTATGTTTACTTCAACTTTTTTCTTGTACGTAGGAAATGAGATTTTTTATTTTTACTACAAATTAATAAGCTGTTTTGTTTCACTCATATAGCTATCTAGTTTAACTTACCAACCCGAATACAGAATAAGAAAAGGAAGATAAATATTCAATGGATTTTGGAGGAAGAAGATCCTATTTTAACGAATCACACGTAGAGATATTGCTAGCACACAAAAAGTTAATGGTATTTCATAACTAATAGATTGAGCAGCAGCTCGTAGACCGCCTGAAAAAGAATATTTATTATTTGAGCTATATCCTGCCATAAGAAGACCAATAGGAGCAATACTTGAAATGGCAATCCATAAAAAAACACCAATACTAAGATCGGCTAAAACAAAACGATATCCCAAAGGGATAACTAAAAAACTTAATAAAATTGATATGACTGCTATAGAAGGTCCAATGCTAAATAAAGGAATATCTCCTCGGGATGGCAGGATATCCTCCTTAAAAAGTAGCTTAGTTCCATCGGCTATAGCTTGAAGCAGTCCCAGGGGGCCAGCATATTCAGGACCAATACGTTGTTGTATCGATGCGGATATTTCTCTTTCTAACCACACAATTACGAGTACTTCCACTGTGATTCCCAGTAGGAGGGTCAAAATGGGTAGAATCCATATCAGTCCATAGACTTCTTTTAATAATTCCGATTTCGAAAAAGAATTGATAGTTTCTATCTCTACCCTATCTATTATCATTTCAACGATCAACTTCCCCCATAATGATATCTATACTACCTAATATCGTCATGATATCAGCCAATTTCATTTTTTTAACTAGTTGAGGAAGAATTTGCAAATTAATAAAACCGGGTGGACGAATTTTCCATCTCCAGGGGAAAAGACTATCATCTCCTACCAGATAAATTCCTAATTCACCTTTTGGAGCTTCCACTCTTACATAAAGCTCTTGCTTTGACAATTCAAAATTGGGTGAAGGTTTTTTACCAAGAAATCGATATTCAAAATCATTCCATTCGGAATTCTTTGTTTTCTTAAAGCGTCGGACTTCTAAATTCTCATAAGGGCCTCCAGGAATTTTCTCTACAGCCTGTTGAATAATTTTGATGGATTCCCTCATTTCACCCATTCGTACTAAATAGCGAGCTAATGAATCCCCTTCTTTTTGCCATTGGACTTTCCAATCGAATTGGTTGTAAGACTCATAAGGATCAACTTTACGAAGATCCCATTGTATTCCAGAAGCTCGTAACATCGGTCCCGATAAGCCCCAATTTACTGCTTCTTCTCCGCTAATAAAACCGACTCCTTCAACTCGTTCTAAAAAAACGGGATTCCGTGTAATAAGTTGTTGATATTCAACAACTCCTCGTAAAAAATAATCACAGAAATCTAAACATTTATCGACCCATCCATAAGGTAGATCGGCGGCTACCCCTCCGATGCGAAAGTAATTATGCATCATTCGCATACCTGTAGCAGCTTCAAATAGATCATATATCAATTCTCTCTCTCTAAAAATATAGAAAAAAGGGGTCTGTGCGCCTAGATCCGCCATAAAAGGTCCAAGCCATAACAAGTGAGAAGCTATACGGCTCAACTCTAACATAATTACCCTAATATAGCTGGCTCTTTGGGGTATTTGAATATTCTCCAAGAATTCTGGTGCATTTACCGTTATTGCTTCTGTAAACATAGTAGCTAAATAATCCCACCGTGTTACATAAGGTAAGTATTGTATAATAGTTCGGTTTTCCGCGATTTTTTCCATTCCTCTGTGTAAATAGCCTAATATGGGTTCACAATCAATAACATCTTCACCATCGAGAGTAACGATCAGTCGAAGAACACCATGCATTGATGGGTGCTGAGGGCCCATATTGACTATCATGAGATCTTTTCTTGTAAGCGGTAGACTCATATCCTTTCTTCCTTAATTCATTATTCCATGAAAATGGATTATTCCATGAATTCCTCAAAACGAGGCTCATCAAAATGCAAAATCTAAGACTACTATAAGACTACTAATAAAATAAGAAAAAAATTCGAACGATTAAATTACTTCTCCCGAATATCCAACTGACTGATTAATTTCTTATAACGTACTCTATTTTTCTTTGCCAAATAAGCCAGCAAACGTTGACGTTTTCCCAAAAGTCTTCGTAGACCTCTTTCCGATGAAAAATCTTTTTTGTGTAATTCCAAATGTGAAGCAAGTCTCCGTATCTTATTGGTGAAACTGAATACTTGAAATTCAACAGAACCCCTGTTTTCTTCTTTTTCTTCTTTAACCATAAATCCAAAAATTTTTCTACCTCCTTTCTTTTTCATGTATTTTTCTGATCAGGAAAAATAAAAAATTATGTCAGTTATTTTGAAGTTATTCTAATCTCGTACACACAAAAATTTGCAATTATTCATCTACTACTGGAATTTGGATTTATTTTATCGATGCAAATTGGATTTGGATAGAAGGGTACATTCTTTTATTTTAGATAGAAGAAACATTTCTTCTATCTAAAATAAAAGAATTTTGCTGATTTATTTATTGCTATATCCAATTTATGGAATTGATACACCATTTAATTGATATCGTTTAGCAAAATGAAACACAGCATATGCATCCATCTTTCGGCTCGAGAATTTCACGGGATAGAGATATGGTATAAGAAATAGGCTATTAAGTAACTCTAAATGAATTGTGGATACATCTGTATCCTTAACATACTGAAACGACTGCCATTATTCGTATCAAACCAATAGCGATTCATACAAGCTAAATCTTCTAATCAATGGTGGGCCAATAATGAATTTTTTTGCATATGTATTAAGACGCTTGGCCTGATTTCGAAATTGTCCAGAGTTTTTTATGTTGTTTTCATTGCAAAATGATGGACCTCCTTCCGTAACTTTCCAATTACGAGTACGAGAATTGAAAGACATGAAAATTCTCAATTCTCTACGGCGTCTAGGAGATAGATAGAATATTTTCAGGAACAAGAAAATCAGAAGAATCTTTCTCTCTATTCACTACCATTCCGCGTCTTCGACTTCTATTAGTTTCTTTTCTTCTTTAATGCAATAGCTATAGTTTGATATAGAATCCATTTCTCAAAGTAATGGAAACCATTCTCGTATAGGAAATGGTTCGAAAATCGCTATTCCATCTTTTAGGTATCGTGAAAAGTGATACCTGTGAAGATCGTGCATTTCAGTCACATTCAGATCCGCTTTTCGAGTCCATGATATAACCAAATTGGATGGATCTTCCACCCGTTTAGCTAAGAAAGAATAGATGCAGAGGTGGATAATAGATCGATATGAAGATCATGAGCTGCCCCATAATGAAACCGCCAGTAGTCGCGAATATCTCCTTCTTCCCTAATCCAAGATTGGAGAAAGAAGATCTAAGAGGGACCTATGGAGAATGTGGTCAGAAATCCATAATAGAGTCCGACCACAACGACCGAATTAATTATCCTCATCGAGAAACTTAGACTACTAAGTAGAAAAGGTAGAAAAGATTTGAAAATCATGGCATGGGTCTCCTTTTTTTCTTTCTTTAGAGTTTTCTATATGCACAATTTCTCGATGTTTCGATGAGAATTTCTTGACTTTCCATATATAGAAAGAGATAGACTATAAATGACATCTCTTATGTAAATAAGACCAAAGGGATGGATATTAAATGATAGGAAGTGCTAGGAAGTGAAATAGAATGAAATAGAGCCACTTTGGGCTTCCCTATGAAATGAGGCATGGAACGGAGTCACTACGAAGAAATCCCGGGAGTTACGAAAGAAGCTTCGGACTCATATTGTTCATGGGTTGAGAGCGGGAGTTGAACTCTAGGAGGTCGAATCTCCCCTTGTTCCTCAGTAGCTCAGTGGTAGAGCGGTCGGCTGTTAACTGACTGGTCGTAGGTTCGAATCCTACTTGGGGAGATT